AATTGGAACGGTCGTATCGACCTTCTTCATAGAATTACCTATTAGAAATGAATTTTCTAGCATTTGACTCCGTACCACCAAAGAATTGAGTCGCACACCGGAAAGATAGCCCAGAAAGTTGATAGAGTACTTGCCTAAGTGGTTTAGATGAACCCTTCCTGGTTGAGACGACACGTGAAAATGCCATTGCCATAAACCGACAAGGTAATATTTCCATTTATTCATCAGAAGAGGCGTATCCTTTGAAGCCAAAATGGATTTTCCTTGATATCTAACATAATGCACGAAAGGATCCTTGAACAAGCATAAGATGTCCTGAAAATCTTTAGCAAAGACTTCGACAAGATCTTCGACTTTTCCATAAAAATACATTCGTTCAACGAGGACTCGAGAGGATGTTGATCGTAAATGAGACGATTGGTTACAGAGAAAAAAGAGGATGGATTCATATTCATATACATGAGAATTATATAGAAACAATAACAATCTTGGATTCCTTTTTAAAAAAACAGAAATAGAGTTCTTTGTAGTAATAAGACTATTCGAATTAAAATACTCGTGGAGAAAGAACCGTAATAAATGGAAAGAAGAGGCATCCTTTACCCAGTAGCGAAGGGGTTGAACCAAGATTTCGGGACAAATGGGGTGGGGTATTAGTACATCTAACACATAATTTAAATGTGACAATTTGTCCTCGAAAAAAGGAAATATTGAATGAATTGATTGGAAATTTTGAGATTTTTCAAATTCTTTCCCTTCTAAAAAAGCTACCAACCGTGGGGCAAATGGAATTTCCACCACGACAGCAAATCCCTCTAATATAATTTGAGAATACAACTTATTGTTGTGCCCAAAAATTGGATTTTGGTTAGAGTCATTCGCAGCAATATTCAAATTAATCTGTTGAGACATTCGAGTAATTAACCGTTTCACACTTAGTGAACTAGATTTATTGTCATAACCCCCATCTTCCAATGAAATTATCGAGCTATTTAAACCATGATCATAAGCAAGTGCATAAATATACTCCCGAAAAAGAAGTGGGTATAGGAAGTCGTGTTGTTGAGATCTATCTAGTTCTAAATATACTTGAAATTCCTCCATTTGAAATTCGATTAAAAACAAAGGTAAGGGATTTAGTGGGCGATCAAACGATACATAGTGCGATACGGTGAAAACAAAGTATTGTAGTAAAAAAAGTAGATACCTTGAAAACGGGTCGACTCATCACCGGATTCTCTATCCTCTCATTTCCAGTTAATTGAATTGGTTTATGTTTGTTATACTCTAACAAAGTGGTTAGAAACCCTTTATTTTTTCACTCCAATCGCTCTTTTGATTTTGGAAAAAAACAACTATCTTTATCAATATACTGCTTCTTCTACACATTCATCTACAATCCATAATAGGGATTCACGAATACTTAGGACTCATTAAATAAATCGATAATCCACTCATGGGAAAACCTTTCCCCGCGTTAGGAACTAATATATTTTTAACGTTTAATTAGATCGGATAATCATTCAAATTAAGAACCGAAGCTCGTTACTTTTTGTTTCCCTATAATTAGAACCCTAGGGCTCTATCCATTTATTCACTCGACCCAACTTTTCATGAAATTTCTTTTGTTCCGCGCCAAGAATTCAAACTTGGTTTTGTGTCAATTGAACAAGAATAAAATATTCTCAAAATTATTCATTGATACGACATGCTGTTTTTTCCATTCATTCCTTTCAGGATCAGTCGTGGTCTTACAAACTCTCCCGAAGATTTGGACGAATCCCTTGCTTCATAGAAATGTGTAAAAGATGCTAGCCGTACTTAAAAGCCGAGTACTCTACCGTTGAGTTAGCAACCCAAAGAATTCGAATGGGTAGATAGAATCGGAATAAAAATAAATAAATGAAATCCAATATATTAAACTAGCAAGAACTAGAATCAAAAAATTTCTAATTGAGTCTGAACATAAAAAGAAAAAAACCTCTAGGACGGAGATAAATGGGTTCATCTTTACACGATCGAATTATATTTGTTCAATACACTATTGTCAATATGACATTGAATATCAAGATTGAGAAAATACTAAAAAAAATAAAATGACGAAAACAAAAAGAGTTAATTCTTTATTTATTAAATTGAATTAAAATTCAAATAACAAATCAAATTTTATATATTAATAAATAGAAAGAATTAGATAAATAAAAAACTTTAGGAATACTTTTTTAGATAAATACTTGAAAAAAACCGAAAAGAAAGAGGTATGAATAGAACAAAAAGGGGGGGGTAGTAAAGAAAAAATTCTACAAAACTATATAAGACTCCTCCACACCCTCTTTTTTTGTTCTATTCCCTAATAGAATTTAATTTGATTAAGACTAAGTTCTGTAAAAACCCCCGCTTTCTTTGAAATATCATGAACGGTTCCTGTAGGTTGGGCGCCCTTGACAAGGAAATATAGAATAGCGGGAACATTTAAATGGGTTTGATTATTTATCGGATCATAAAAACCCACTTTCTGAAGATCTCTTCCTTCTCTTCGGGATCGACCATCAATTGCAACGATTCGATAAACGGCTCATTGGGATAGATATAGATGAACAATACCCCCCCTAGAAACGTATAAGAAGTTTTCTCTTCGTACGGCTCGAGAAAAAAATGGTTAGAAGTGAGAGTTATGTCTATGTATAGAATTAGAATGTAAAATAGATCTATAAAATAATCAAATCAATTAGAGATTTAAGCCCTTCTTTTTTTTTGTTTCTTTTGAAAAATGAAAAAGAAACAAAAAAGCATTCCTACTCTCATAACTCAAGTTGGATAAGTTTCAAAGCCCAAACGAAAATCCTTAGGCATTTCCTTTTTTGAGTGGTCTCAAGCCTCTTTTTTGTTTGTCTCGTTTCGAATCGAATCGATTTTTGGATTTTTCATTCTGATCGAATTGTTGAGACAATTGAAAATGGTATTTCCTTGTTCCAGGACCCTTTCTCTTTGCTTTGAATCGTTGGGTTTAGACATTACTTCGGCGATCTTTAATGTTTTTTTAGTTTTAAATTTTGAAAAAATGGCAGCAACACACCCCTTTTTGATTTCTTTCTATCAAAGAATCATACGAACAATTGATTGCTACGGGATAAACTTTTGATGGAAAGAGTTTTCCCAATTCCAACAAAATTTCCCCTTGCTTTTGGATTTATAAATTGCTCGAATCAGATCCTTTCGATTTCTATATCAAAATCGAAATTGACTTACGAAGTTTTTTCCAACTTATTGATTGGTATTAACCCTAGACCCTTGCCCCTGAGAAATGAAGAAATACTTTTACTCGAGCTCCATCCTGTCCTAGTTACATTACCACCCACCAAAAGGTGAGGATTCTAATAGAACAGAAGAAAGAATGTCGAGCCAAGAGCCCATTCATATAAAATCGAAAATGGTGGATACAAATCCACAGCGGATCATGTCCTTCAAGTCGCACGTTGCTTTCTACCACATCGTTTCAAACGAAGTTTTACCATAACATTTCTCTAGTTTGGAACTGGTATGTAATTGATTCCATTATGGAATCATGAATAGTCATTGCTTCAGTCTATACACAGTCTTTTTTCCTTGTATATGAAGGGAATATTTAGATTGTTAGTCTTTCATCCGGAATCCTGAAATGAAAGATCAAATCAGAATTACAAAAAAAAAATGGGTGATTTCCATATCTATCAGATTAGACTGAACAATTTTCGTTGGAAGTAATTATGTATATTGTATGTTAAATATTTATATAGTAAGGTAAGGGCTCACCACAAATCTTAAAAAAAGCGAAAGAACATTATCTCTGAAATAGAAGGATAGCAATCCATGCATATAAGCCTTTCCTCAAATTTTGCGTCGTTTTTTGTCGTGGGCTTCAGATTCTATAATCTTTACCCAAATTGAAAATACTTGAAAATACTGTAAATAAGCTGTATGAATCACCCCCGTATCAATTGTTATTCCCGAGATTTACAATTATTCATTAAATAAAGCCCAAGACAAAATACCTAAAATTTTGGGTTAGGGTCAAAGAAAATCCATTCCATGTGGAACAGGATTATTGGTTAATGAGATTTGGACCGACACCGATATTCAAATCGGTATATTTCGTTGTTCCCTAACTCTTATCTACTCCCACCCCAAATTCTTTCTGCGGGGATGATGAATCCTAAAAAAAGATCCTATTTTAGGGGATGCTAGACTATTTTGTATAGATACAAAGACAAAAAGTCCCACATTGTTTCCTTCTAATTTTTTTTTTTTTTATTTTAATCGAACCCAGTCTTACTTAAGAGACTTAATCCCGAATTCAATCAGTACCAGGAATACCCTCTTCTTTAGAATTCCGAAATGAAAAGAGAATAATTGGGACTGTAAAAAGATAAGAAATGAGGAGGCTTTCGCATTTCGATTTAGAATGTATCTTTGAAAATTCAACTCGATAGGGAACGTAAGACTTTTCTAAGAAACTTACTTAAATATGAAAGGGGGAGTAAAGGGGGGGGCCTACGCAAAAATGCCCATCCAAGGTTTTTAAATTCAAACTCTTGTGATCGGCGTTCCCCGCTTGCGTGGACCACAAATGCATTCAGTTCCATTTTTGTATTATTTGAATTCGATTTAATTTGTGAAAAAAGGTCTGATTCCGAAAATCATTTTTGAAAAAAAAAAAAGACGGACATTTTATCAAAAATTATACTTAAGAGAGTTGCTCAAAGGGGGGAATTCTTTTTTTTTTTTCTGTCCGGCCTGGGACGGAAGGATTCGAACCTCCGAATACCGGGACCAAAACCCGTTGCCTTACCACTTGGCGACGCCCCATTTCAATTTCTATTCGGTACTAATAAACCGTAGTATTGGGTGTTCGTCAATTCCAGTCCAAGCCCTAAAATTCGATTATTGTTTTAGTTTAGGGTTGTGACACGCGTAGGTGTAAAATCAAACTTAATTTCTTGATCATTACATAGAATTCAATTAAGATATTGTATGAAAGTATGATTTATTCAATTCTCACACGAGAATAGAAGGATTGGGGTTTTGATTGGTTCGGTTCCAAGAAGTCTTTTTTTTGTCTACCTTACTTTCTTTTCTTCCTTTTTATCTTATATCAATAAGATATTAATAACTCAATCAAAATACAATTATCTCCAAAAAAAAAAAAGGTTTGTTATGCTTAATATCTTTAGTTTAATGTATATCTGTCTTAATTCTGCCCTTTATTCGAGTAGTTTTTTATTCGCCAAATTGCCCGAGGCCTACGCTTTTTTGAATCCAATTGTAGATGTTATACCAGTAATACCTGTTCTATTTTTTCTCTTAGCCTTTGTTTGGCAAGCTGCTGTAAGTTTTCGATGAGATCTTTAATATTGGACTAGAAAAATTCATGATTTATTCGAGTTCGAGAAAAAAATTCTAACAATGGATAAGATCAGATGAGTCGTACAATATGAACGAACCCTCGCCGCAATTCAAACAGTTAAATTCGTGGGGAGCCACGATCCATTTTGATCCCCCATTTGTTATTTGTTGATTATGACCCTTTTTCACTGAAACCATATTAGAGCCAACCACAATGTTGAATTCGAATTGTGTGAATTTCTGAAAACTCCTTTCGATTTATAGATTATAGAATCGAAATTCTAAAAAGAACTTCATTTCTTGATGTAAAAATCGGATATGTAGTATAAAAATAGAGAATCTATTCTTTTTTTTCTTTTCCCCAAAAAACTTATTTGGAGATTGTGTAATGCTTACTCTAAAACTCTTTGTTTACACCGTAGTGATATTCTTTGTTTCTCTCTTCATCTTCGGATTCCTGTCTAATGATCCAGGGCGTAATCCCGGACGCGAAGAATAACAAAAAGAAGGGGTTGCTTGCTTTAGTCGTATCAATGTTCTTAGGGTTTTCTCGATTCCACATCTGTTACTATTAAAAAAAAAAGGAAAAGTGTTCGCTAAATTGGAATTTGAAAGATACGAAGCGATCGACCGAAACGGAAAGAGAGGGATTCGAACCCTCGGTACGAATAACTCGTACACCGGATTAGCAATCCGACGCTTTAATCCACTCAGCCATCTCTCCTAATTGAAAAAAAAAAAAATAATTACTATGTTACATTGTTACATTACACAAAAAATAATGCTTGAAAAAAGCCCGTCTTTATTATATCTTTACTTTCTATATTCTCGATATTCTAGAGCATATAGAAAGTAAATTGATTATACAGCTCATAGAAAATATAGCTTATAGAATATATTTTTTTTATTGTCTTTTGTATTCTATTATATAAATAGATCTAACTTTTATCAGCAATTCCATTTCTATCATTTATAGAAAATGAAAAGACAGAAAGCATTCGAAAGAGATAAAATAGAAAAAACCTAAAGAAAAGAATATCTCTTTAATTTCGTTCAACGGGGCCTTTTTTATTTCCACTTCGACGGCCTGGCCTGGTCAGTACCCAGCCGGGCCTTTTTTTGTTCTAATGAACCATACCGCCGAACCATAGAAAAAATGCGAACCGTAACATAAACAAAAAAAATTTATTTGGATTTGATTTGAAAACCCAAAAATGAAATACTTCTTTTATTGTATTCAACGAACAAGAAAAAGAAGGACTATTTCCATTCCTATGATGATATAGAATTAGAATCAAAGTGTCATTTCTTATTATTCTTTCGTTTCTTTTTTTTTTTTATTTCCATTTTTTTTTCCTTTTCCTGGAAAAAAATACTGAAAAAAAGGAAAAATGGAACTAGGGATTTTTTCACAATCCACTTGTTTTTGTCTTATGACTTAAGTTGTTTTGTCGAGCCATATCTGTCAAAATTCGTCCAACAAAAGAGTTTTTTTTTTTAATTATGAAATTTTTAATTATGAAATTTAGTTATTTAAACGAAATAACTCCTCCTTTCCTAATTGCATTAGGACTCCTGACAAATACGTCAACGTTCTAATTTCGAATTTGCATTTCATGATTATTTTGAATTTTTGTTCTATCTTGATTACATACGATTCTCTTGTTCGACAAAAGGCCCTTTTTTAGACAATAATCGCATTGTAGCGGGTATAGTTTAGTGGTAAAAGTGTGATTCGTTCAATTAATCCCCTTATATAGTTAAGGGGTCATTCAGTTTAATTGATATTCCAATCAAAAACTTTATTTCTTAAAAGGATTAAAGTTGAATCCTTTCACTCTAAAATTCAAATAAAAGATTTGGGGAAAAATATCCGTTCTCGTGATTTGTATCCAAGGGTCAATTCGAAATTGAAAATTTGGATTATGAAATTGCGAAACATAATTTTGTTTTTGAATTGGATCAATACTTCCAATTTTTTAAGTATAAGTAAAGGATCCATGGATAAAGATAGAAAAGTCTAGTTCGAATCGTAACTAAATCTTCAATTTTGGGTTTTTATATTTATAGGTTAGATTGAAGCAAAATAGCTATTAAATGATAACTTTAGTTTACTAA